TGCACTAACTTAAATATAAAAATATCTTTTTTTTTTCATTTTTATTTCTTTTTACTTATTCTTTCTGAATTTCTTCTAAATATTTCAAATATTCAAATCAAGAAGTTCCAATTGGTCAAATGATCTGAAAGACAAAAATTAATTATGAGTCTCCTTCTAATTAGAAAATTCAAGTCAAATTTGGACAAGTTACTCAAAATATTCTTCTTTTTTTTTAGAAAAATTTTATGCGATTTTACCATAGGGTCCATAGTCTATTCTTTTAGAATTTTAGAAAAAAATTATCTAGAAAAGCACAGATTTTTTTTGAACAATAGATGTCTTTCACATCCAGCTATACCAACGAGTAATCTCTTAATTTTTATTTAAATGGCAGTTCCAAAAAAACGTACTTCTGCATCAAAAAAGCGTATTCGTAAAAATTTTTGGAAAAGGAAAGGCTATTGGGCGGCGTTAAAAGCATTTTCTTTGGGGAAATCTCTTTCTAATGGGACTTCAAAAAGTTTTTTTGTGCGACAAACAAATAAAATAAAAAAATAAGTTATTAAGAAATAAAGCGGAAAACCTTACAACAATATAAATCGACCTGACTCAAAAATGGAATCCTTCCATTTCAAAAAAAAAATTCCCCAATTCCATTTCCTGGTGAATTAATCAATAGGAAATGGAATTCTTCTGTTTACTTTGACCGAATTCAAACAAAGTTTTTTAACAAAAAAAACACAAGATACTCGATTTAAATTTTCGTATATTTTATTTCCAGGACGGGAGTCTTTTTTTCCCATCAACCTATTTGTACTATAATATTTAACAAATATTTAATATTTTTTGTACAACTTTCTTACTTTTGAATTTCTATAAATTCTTATATAGAGCCGATATATCTCTCGCCATCAATTCACGCAAAAACACTTAATGAAAATATTCTGGATAAATATGTGTGAATTTTGAATAATCTAAAATGTTTTTTTGGGGGAAGCTTAATTCATAGTAAAACTTGCTGGTTTTAAAAGAGTTACGGTCGAGAAGAGTCTAAAATCCACAATAAAAACCTAAACTAAAACAATGAACCTTCAAGTACATATTTGAAGAAATTGGTATTCATCGATTTGAATCTTTCCTGCAAAATATTGCATTCTTAAATCTAGACGATTTCTTATTCATAGGCTATTATAAAGTCAAGACAGGCCGCTATGGTGAAATTGGTAGACACGCTGCTCTTAGGAAGCAGTGCTAGAGCATCTCGGTTCGAGTCCGAGTAGCGGCATGACATTTCATCTCCGAAAAAAATAAAATAGATCCTATAATGAATAATAATGAATTCAATTTCCGATTTCGATTTTATAATTAAGGAACTTTTTTTATGATATTTTCAACTTTAGAGCATATATTAACTCATATTTCTTTTTCGGCTGTTTCAATTCTAATTACAATTAATTTGATAACCTTTTTTGTCGATGAAATCGTAAAACTATATGATTCATCCGAAAAGGGCATGATAATGATCTTTTTGTGTATAACAGGATTATTAATTTCTCGTTGGATTTATTCAAAACATTTTCCACTAAGTGATTTATATGAATCCTTAATCTTCCTTTCGTGGAGTTTTTCTTTTATTTATATCCTTCCATATTTCAAAAAAGATAAAAATCTTCTAAACACAATAATTAGTCCAAGTGCTCTTTTTTCACAGGGCTTTGCTACCTCAGGTCTTTTAACTGAAATACACGAATCCACCATATTAGTACCCGCTCTTCAGTCCGAGTGGTTAATAATGCATGTAAGTATGATGCTATTAGGATATGTGGCCCTTTTATGTGGATCATTATTATCAGTATCACTTCTAGTCATTACAGTTAGAAAAAATAGAAGATTTTTTTCTACGAATAATTGTTTATTAAATTTAAACGAGTCATTTTTACTTGGTAAAGTCGAATACATGAATGAAGGAAAAGGAAAAAATGTTTTACAAAAAACTTCTTTTTTTTCTCCAATAAATTATTATAAGTCGCAATTGATTCAACAATTGGATTATTGGAGTTATCGGATTATTAGTCTAGGATTTCTCTTTTTAACGATAGGAATTCTTTCTGGAGCAGTATGGGCTAACGAAGCATGGGGATCCTATTGGAGTTGGGACCCAAAAGAAACTTGGGCCTTTATTACTTGGATCATATTTGCAATTTATTTACATACTCAAACAAATATAAAATGGAAGGGTACAAATTCAGCAATTGTAGCGTTTATTGGGTTTCTTATAATTTGGATATGCTATTTTGGAGTAAATCTATTAGCAATAGGATTACATAGTTATGGTTCATTTACATTAACATCTAATTAAATTCAAAAAGGAGTTCTTACTACTTACGAATAGGAATAGAAAAGCATACAACACATATGAATATCACTTTGTGTGAACTAACGAGAGCCCCGTGACTTTGATTCGCGAGACTCTTGCTAGTTCAAATTCATTTTTTTTTACTTAACCCAAGAGAAGAAAAAGCCTTCTTTTTTTCTTTTTTCATTGTACAACGAACCTTTTTGTAAACAATAAGATCGTTTTTTTTTCATTTTTTTATCAATAAAAAAACGATCTATAAAAAGAATTAGATAGGATAACTTCAACCTTTTCAACTGATAGTGAAAGAACGAAATCTGGGTATATACCAATACCGAGTACGGGTAAAAAAATAGAGATTGAAAGAAAAAATTCTCGCGGCCCAGAATCAAAAAAATAAGAGTTTGGGCCGTTAAATATCTTGTATCCATAGAACATCTGGCGTAACATAGATAATAAATAAATAGGGGTTAATATCATTCCAATTGCCATTACAAAAGTAATTACGATTTTTGTCATTAAAAGAAATTTTGGACTAGTAACTAATCCAAAAAAGACTAGTAATTCGGCAACAAAACCACTCATACCTGGTAATGCGAGGGAGGCCATCGAAAAACTACTGAACATCGTGAACATTTTTGGCATTGGGATAGCTATTCCACCCATTTCATCAAGATAAAGAAGGCGTATTCTATCATAAGTTGTTCCGGACAAGAAAAAAAGTGCAGCACCGATAAATCCATGAGAGATTATTTGTAAAAGGGCTCCGTTGAGCCCGATATCCGTAATAGAACCAATTCCTATAATTATAAAACCCATATGAGATACAGAGGAATAGGCTATTCTTTTTTTTAAATTCCGTTGACCCAGAGATGTTGAAGCTGCATAGATTATTTGCATTGCGCCCACTATTATCAACCAAGGAGAAAATAGCGAATGAGCATGAGGAAATAATTCCATATTGATCCGAACTAATCCATACGCTCCCATTTTTAATAAGATTCCGGCTAGAAGCATACAAGTACTATAATGCGCTTCTCCGTGGGTATCTGGTAACCATGTATGTAGGGGTATGATTGGTAATTTGACAGCAAAAGCAAGAAAAAATCCAATATAAAAGAATATTTCCAAGGCCACAGGATAGGACTGATTAGCCAATATTTCAAAATTTAATGTTGGTTCAGTAGAACTATATAAGCCGACGCCCAGAACTCCCATTAAAAGAAAAATAGAACCCCCTGCCGTGTACAAAATAAATTTTGTAGCCGAATACAGACGTTTTTTTCCTCCCCACATGGATACAAGTAGATAAACGGGAATTAATTCTAACTCCCACATGAGAAAAAAAAGTAAAAGATCTCGAGAAGAAAATAATCCTATTTGTCCACTGTACATTGCTAACATCAGGAAATGAAATAATCGAGAATCTCGAGTAACCGGCCAAGCCGCTAAAGTAGCTAAAGTAGTGATGAACCCCGTTAGTAAAATGGGTCCTATAGAGAGTCCATCTATTCCTAATCTCCAATGAAAATCCAAAAAAAGGATCCATTTATAATCCTCCGTTAGTTGGATTAATGGGTCGTCTGATTGAAAATGATAGCAAAATGCATAAGTCGTTAGAAGAAGCTCTAAGATGCATATACATATAGTATACCACCGGATTACTCTATTTCCCCTATGTGGAAGAAAAAAAATTAAGCAACCTGCAAATATTGGCAAAACCGCAATTATTGTTAAACAAGGAAAATGGTTCGTGGTAAAGACAAGATACACTTGGGCCAGAAAAATCCGTGCTCAATTGAATTTTATTTTGAGCACGGATTTTGTCGGTAAAAAAAAAAAGAAAAATGGATTCAAGTAGAGTTTTATGGAATGTATCAATAAGCTAGACCCATACTCCGAGTTGTTTCATGCCATAAATAAACACGAACACTCAAAAAATCCGTTGGACACGCGGATTCACACCTCTTACAACCAACGCAGTCTTCGGTCCTTGGGGCAGAAGCAATTTGTTTAGCTTTACATCCATCCCAAGGTATCATTTCTAATACATCGGTGGGGCACGCCCGGACACATTGGGTACATCCTATACATGTATCATAAATCTTTACTGAATGTGACATTGGATCTATACATTTTGAACGTCATAAATTTTCGATCTAGAAAACTAACTTATAAATGAATCCTATAAGTTAGATACCGGACGAATCAATGAGTGATCATAATCAATTTACTTCCTAATTTCTTTATGAAAAAGGACCAAAATACTTTGATTTCTTGTGTTTTTGCAACCACGATCATACCTTACCCGTCTCAAACCTATTAATTTGAACTTTTTTCTAAATATTCAAATTTCCACTGATATAATGAATACTATTTATTCAATAAGTTTGATTGGTTAATACGAGTTGATTTTTTGTTACGATAAATTGATGAAACAATAGCCGGTCCAATAGCTGCTTCAGCGGCTGCAATAGTTATAACAAAAATGGAAAAAATGTCTCCTCTTAATTGACGATTATCAAAAATATCAGAAAATGTTACAAAATTTATATTAACTGAATTTAATAGAAGTTCAAGGCACATAAGGGCTCTAACCATATTTCGACTTGTGATCAATCCATAGATACCAACAGAAAATAAATAGGCACTCAAAACAAGTATATGCTCGAGCATCATTAATCAACTCCTTATCAATTTGGATTTGTTTTAATCTGAACAATAATTGAATAGATTCGATTCTAACAAATATGAAACAGGGAAATAGATTAGTAATAGATCGATATAAAACGAAAGCCTTTCTATTCGATTTAAAAAAAAGTAATTCAAATTAAATTAACGAATTCTAACTTTTGTGTTAGTTAATTCTATTTGAATTACTTGTTGATTTCTTATTGACGAGCTATCGAAATAGCACCTATTAAAGCTACTAAAAGGATTATTGAAATGAGTTCAAATGGAAGAAAAAAATCGGTTGCTAAATGAATTCCAATTTGTTGGCTATTACTTATCAAATCTTGTTCTAAAATATGATTTGATTTTGTAGTCCAGCTGATGCCATACCAGGCCGTATCTGGAATAGTAGTAATTAGTGAAATAAAAAGACTTGTACAAATCATTGAAGTAACCCCATCTCCAACGGTCCAAAGATGAAAATCTTTGTAATATTCTGAACCATTCATAAACATCACAGCAAAAATTATTAAAACATTTATAGCTCCTACATAAATAAGGAGCTGCGCAGCAGCTACAAAATATGAGTTCGATAGAATATAGAATAAGGATATACAAAACAGAACCAATCCCAAGGAAAAGGCCGAATAAATTGGATTCGGAAGTAATACTACTGCCAGACTTCCTAATATAAGACCCGATCCTAGAAAGACTAAAAGAAAATCATGTATTGGTCCGGGTAAATCCATTTGATTTTATAAAAAAAATCGAAATATTTCATGTCTTTGTTGACCTGACCAGGAAAAAATAAGTTATCCTTTTTTTTTATTTTAACATACTTCTTAATTGAATTAAATTTCAATGAATGGGGATGATTTGGATTGATGTAAATACAGGACTCCTTTTTTTGAGTTTCGAAAGCAAAGGTTAAAACTTTATCTTTATATTTTATATTATTCGAATAGAAACTCGTTTTAAATGAAAATCAAGCCGCGACCCTCACCAACGAATCTTTCTTTTGTATTGACCAAGTAAAAACCTCATTCCTTTAACTCCAAAAAATGGCAAAAGCTTTTTTTTTGAATTTGTAAATGTTTTGTGAATTGAGAGTTTTATACATTGTTGAGTTGAGGTAAATTCGAAGAAATTGTGCGAATTGTGTAATCTTCAATTATTGATACCGGTAACCGACCTAAAGCAATTTGATTATAATTCAATTCATGACGATTATAAGTAGAAAGCTCATATTCTTCGGACATTGATAAACAATTTGTTGGACAATACTCAACACAATTACCACAAAATATACAAATTCCAAAATCAATACTGTAATTAAGTAATCGTTTCTTTCGAATATCTGTTTGCAATTTCCAATCTACAACGGGTAAATCTATAGGACATACACGAACACATACTTCACAAGCAATGCATTTATCAAATTCAAAGTGGATTCGGCCTCGGAAACGTTCTGATGTAATCAATTTTTCGTAGGGGTATTGAATAGTTACAGGTAAACGATTCGCATGGGACAAGGTAATCACGAAACCTTGACCAATGTATCTGGCAGCTCGTATTGTTTGTTGACCAGAGTTCAAGAACCGAGTTAGCATAGGGAACATGTCAGAATATCTCTAAATAAATTTACTCGTTTCTTTCTCTTGTTTGAGACAAGTTATTAAGAATAGAATATTCTATTCCTTTACAGTGAAAGAAGTTGGAACGAAGTCGTTAATAATAGATTACCCAAAGAAATAGGTAAAAGAAATTTCCATCCAAGATTTAATAGTTGGTCCATTCTCAGTCTTGGTAAAGTCCATCTTGTTGCAATAGAAAGGAATAAGAACAAATAAGTTTTAGCCAGTGTAATAAAAATACTGATTATTGTTCCAAAAACTTTCCCTCTTTGATTTATGTTAAATAACTCAGGACAAAATAGGTTTGGAATAGAAAGATTCCACCCCCCCAAGTAAAGAACTGTTACAAATAATGAAGAAATTAGTAGATTTAGATACGAAGCTACATAAAATAAGCCAAATTTTATACCTGAATATTCGGTTTGATAACCAGCTACTAATTCTTCTTCTGCTTCTGGTAAATCAAAAGGTAATCTCTCACACTCGGCTAGAGAAGAAATTAGAAAAATGATAAACCCTATAGGTTGACGCCACAAATTCCATCCCCAAAAACCGTATTTAGATTGTGTTTCAACTATATCAACTGTACTTAAACTGTTAGATAATCATAGTCGACAATAACATCACTGCTTTCATCGCTATTACAGAACCGTACATGAGATTTTCACCTCATACGGCTCCTCATAGGTCACAAATAAATCTAAGAGCCTTTCAACATTATTTATCTTGATGTGTTTGTAGGATAGATAGAAAATAAAACTCTTAGCCTAAGGCCTAGAATTAGACTAATGGAATTCTGTCTGCTATATTTCTAATTATAATAAAAAAATGCTTCGGAATTTATCTCATATTTTAAGAATTTTCATTTTTCTTTTTTTATTAAAAACTTATCCTTGAATGAAAAAAAAAAGACTTTTTAGAGGAATATACCATAGATATTTCAACTTCTCGTTTTCTATTATGAAAAAGAATTTAGGCATTACATAACAAGAATTGGATTTCGTTCCTATTCTCCTTTCTCAGAAAAGAGGTATTATTCGCATTATAAAAAGTAAAAGATTTCTTCGTTTTGATAGTTATTTACTTAATTGGTGGACAGGAACATACTCTGGGTCGAAATCATGGGGAGGTACTTCTTAATAATTTCTACCAACTTAAAGCCCCAATTCGAATTATTTTTCTATAACAAAAATATCCTATATGGATAATTTTCAGAATCTCCATTACTAATCCTTTGTGTATCTTGGTCTTCCTAACCATCCACTCGTTTTTTTTAATCTTTCATTAAGATAATATATCTATGCTATGGTAATAGTATAGAAAAAACCCATACAATTGATCTTTTAAACCCGCTTCAAGCCATGATGACTAATCAGCAAATCTCGGGGTAAACAGCCTTGACTGCTTATGTTTACTTTCACTTAATTCTTGTACGTAGGAAATGAGATTTCATTCTTTTAACAGCAAATTTTTAAGCCGTTTTATTTCACTCATATAACTATCTGGTTTAATTCATCAATCCAATGATGAATAAAAAATCGATATTCAAACCGTTTGACTTTCTTGTTAGAAAGAAAAGAAATGGGGGAATTTTTATGTCTCACCGAATCACACGTAGAGATATTGATAATACACATAGAGTTAATGGTATTTCATAACTAATTGATTGAGCAGCAGCCCTTAATCCACCTAAAAAGGAATATTTATTATTTGATCCATATCCTGACATAAGCAATCCAACGGGAGCAAGACTTGAAATGGCGATCCATAAAAAAACACCAATACTAAGATCAGCTAGAATAAAGTGATAGCTAAAAGGAATTATTGAATAACTTAGTAAAATGGATATGACTGCTATGGATGGACCAATACTGAATAAACGAGTATCTCCTCTAGATGGAAGAATATTTTCTTTGAAAAGTAGTTTTGTACCATCGGCTAAAGCTTGAAGAATTCCCAAAGGCCCCGCGTATTCGGGTCCAATACGTTGCTGTATCCCTGCGGATATTTCTCTTTCTAACCAAACAATTACTAAAACACCCAGTGTGATTCCTAATACAAGAATGAAAATAGGGACAAGCATCCATATGATCCCATAAACTTCTTTTAAGGCTTCCAATCTGGAAAAAGAATGGATAGCTTCTATTTCTATTATATCAATTATCATTTCAACGATCAACTTCTCCCATAATGATATCTATACTACCTAGTATCGTCATAATATCAGCCAATTTCATTCTTTTAACTAACTGCGGAAGAATTTGCAAGTTGATAAACCCCGGCGGTCGGATTTTCCATCTCCAAGGAAAAACACTCTGATCTCCGATCAGAAAAATTCCCAATTCTCCTTTTGGTGCTTCGACTCTTACATAAAGTTCTTGCTTGGATAATTCAAAAGTGGGAGAAGGCTTTTTACTAATAAATCGATATTCAAAATCATTCCATTCAGGGTCTTTTATTCTATCAAAGCGCCGGCTTTCTAAATTCTCATAGGGCCCCCCTGGAATTCCTTCCAAGGCTTGTTGGATTATTTTTATGGATTCTCTCATTTCACCGATTCGTACTAAATAACGAGCTAATGAATCACCTTCGTTTTGCCATTGAATCTCCCAATCAAATTCGTCATAACACTCATAACGATCAACTTTACGAAGATCCCATTGTATTCCCGAAGCTCGTAGCATTGGCCCCGATAAACCCCAATTTAGTGCTTCTTCTCCACCAATAATACCTACGCCTTCAACTCGTTCTAAAAAAATAGGATTTCGTGTAATAAGCTTTTGATATTCAGCAACCCCAGTTAAAAAATAATCGCAAAAATCCAAACATTTATCTACCCAGCCATAAGGTAGATCAGCAGCAACTCCTCCGATACGAAAATAATTATGCATCATGCGCATACCGGTAGCAGCTTCAAATAGGTCATATATTAATTCTCGTTCTCGAAAAATATAGAAAAAAGGGGTCTGTGCCCCAATATCTGCCATAAAAGGACCAAGCCATAACAAATGGGAAGCGATACGACTCAACTCCAGCATAATAGCTCTAATATAGCTAGCCCTTTTAGGTACTTGAATATTGCCTAGCTGTTCGGGTCCATTTACGGTTATTGCTTCTGTAAACATGGTAGCTAAATAATCCCAACGTGTTACATAAGGCAAATATTGTATAATTGTTCGATTTTCCGCAATTTTCTCCATTCCTCTATGTAAATAACCTAATATAGGTTCACAGTCAATAACATCTTCACCGTCGAGAGTAACGATCAGTCGAAGAACACCATGCATTGATGGGTGGTGAGGCCCCATATTCACTATCATAAGGTCGTTTCTTGGAATTGGTGTAATCATAAGTTTTTACCGAGTCAGTCTTCCATGCATTTCTGAAAGTAAAAAGAAGTTCATTCCCATTTAAATGACTAAGCTCATCAAAAAGTATCATGCTTCAAATTAACGTGTTTTTATTTCTCGAATATCCAACTCATCAATTAATTCTTTATAGCGTCCTCTACTTCTTTTTGACAAATAGGCTAGTAGTCGTTGACGTTTTCCCAAAATTTTGCGCAAACCTCTCTGAGATGAAAAGTCTTTTTTGTGCAATTCCAAATGTGAAGTAAGTCTCCTTATCTTAGTGGTGAAACTGAATACTTGAAATTCAACAGACCCTCTATTTTCTTCGTTTTCTTTTTGAGAAATAATCGAAATTACGGAATTTTTTACCATAAAAAAATGCTCCTTTTTCCTTGTACAGATATGGATTTTACCGATCAGTAATAATAATGCTATTAATTTGTATGTGGTATATACAATAATTTAATGTAAGTAACTCCTAATTTTCTGAATTCAAACCAATCAATCGAATTTGAAATTCTATTTAGATAGGAATAGAAAACAATTGGTACATTTTCACATGGAAGAATTTAGACCTAAAATTCATAAGTTTCTGTTAATTCATTTCGAGATCTAATTGAGATATTATTCAAAGTAATTTCATATTGGATACTAGAACGAGATGTGAGACAATAAAAGCGGATGGTCTGTATATGTGTTTACTTTGATATACCCTAGAAATTCTATTTTCTATTCTAGGGTATATAGAAATAGGATCTAGGATATATAGAAAAATGTATTATTCACAAAATTTCAATCGCGGATACAGATGTATCCTTAACATACTGAAACGACTGCCATTATTGGTATCAAACCAATAACGATTCATACAAGCTAAATCTTCTAATCGATAATTAGGCCAAAGAAAGAGCTTTAATTTCATTAATTTATTTTTCTCTCTATCAAGATGGTTATTTTCATGTGAAACTTGGCTGCTGTTTGTTACGTTCGTTTCATTCCAAAATACTATATTTCTATCTATATAATTTATATTCTTTGAATTGAAACAAATTAGAATTCTCACTTTTCTACGACGTTTAAACGATAAAACATTTTCCGGAACAAGTAAATTAAAATGCCTTTTGTCTCTTTTTTTGGTTATTCTTTGATGTGGTAAAATAGTTTCATCCAAATTTTTCTTAGAAACATATCTTTGCTCTTGATATTTTTGATTAATTTGATGCTTACTCTTATGAAGCAGCGAAATACCTATGGTTTGGTACATAATGAATTGTCCGTCTTTTTTGCCAGACAGACGAAGTGGTTCTACAATCAATACTCCTTTCTTCATCAATTCTGAGAGAGTCAAATTCTTTTGAATCAACATTATATCCAAACTCATTGCTCTCTTTTGAATCGAGGATATAGTAATTTTTCTTGGATCTATCAGTCTAAGCAGGAGACAATAGATCTTGATATTATTGATCATTCTTTGATTCAAAGTTGCGTCCCATCTTAATTGAAAAAGCAAATAATGTTTCAGGAAGAAATCTAGTTCTGCTTCTGTATTGCTTTTGTATTGTTTTTTCTTTTTCGCTTTTTTCATGTCCGAGCTTGCATAATTTTCTTCAATATCTTTTTGTTGTGAGAAAACGGATTCGCGATCTCCTTGGCTTATGGGTTCTTTTTGTTCTTCATTTCGATGCTTTTTATTCGATGCTATCAACAAATTTATCCTTTTCTTTTCATTAATATTTTTACTACTATTTAAATTTAAAAGAAGTAATTTGCTTGGTATAAACCAAGGTTTCATTTTATATGCCTTATAAAGTAACACAAATTCTGGGAAGAGCCAAAATTCCAGATTCGATATAGAACGCTTTAGCCTTTTTTCATTCATTCCCATCCAATCAAAAAATCTTTTGTGTAGATTTTGTGAATTGGTTTCTGGAATCATAAGATATAAAATATTTTTTTTAGAAATTATTGGAGAGTTGTTAGTACGAATGTTCGCATTTTGATACCTATTGGTATCAATTAGGATCCAGGCCTCAATATCAATATCGACTTTTTGTCTAAGATAAAAATTGAAAATTTTCCAATCAAAATATTTTCTATCAGCTGGTTTTTCCATATATGGAATATCAACCTGCCCTAGATCATTTGGAATAGGGATGTTCCTCCGTATATCAAAAAAGTCTTTTTTCGACCTGTTAGAAGTATAAGAAATTTCTTGCTTCTTATTTCCTTGAAAGGGAGGTCTATAAAAAAAGCATTCCGTTTTATTTTTATAATTAATAAATTTATATGATAAAAGATTATATCTATAGTATTTTCGAAAATTATCTTTTTCAGTATATAATAAATATACTTCAGATTGCTTTTTGGAACCAACTAATAGGTCTTTTTCATATGAATGCTGCTTGCTTAAATTTATCTTTTTGTCTATACAACGCTGGCGAACTCTATTTCGCCATTTTTCTGGTATTAATTTAGACCATCTGATCTGAGATAAATGGTACTGAAAATGCCCTTTTAACCAGTTTTTCCATTGATCTGTTTCATAGCCCGGAAGTTTCTTATTTGCTAATTTCGAATGAACCATTCCTTGTCTTTCAAAAGAATCCTTTATTTTAGACTTAAGAAAAGGGTGTATTCTTTGATATTGAACAACAGATCTTACCGAGTTACTAATTTGGATTTGTGATAATTTGTAAAATACATATGTTTGTGACATGTAGGATAAGTCATAAAAAATACGTGAATTTTCTTTAATATTACTGATCTTATCAAGTGACTTTTTTATAGCGGAAATAAGCGAAATTGAAGTTTTCTTTTTTGTATTAATTTTTGCTTGTTTTCTTTGATTATTGTTATCAATAAATTTTTTTGTTAATTTAAGAAAAAGTTCTGTATTTATTCTGGGAATATTAACGATAGATACAAATATATCTGTATAGATTTTTTCAATGAAAATTTTTAAAAGGGAGGGTAATTTACGGATTAATCGAGGATTTCTTCTTTTTAATATTTGCCATTTTGCAAATCTTTTAGCATTATAACTTGTTTTGTTAGGACTAAGGTTTTTTATTCTTGTAGTTACTTTTTTTTTCTCTTTTGAGATTCTTTCTATTTGATTTCGGATTGTACTTGTTCTATCGGTGAGATCTTTCATTTTTTTTTCTGTCAATCGAGAATTTGTCCAACTCGGAGATGCAATTTGACTAAATGATTTGTGAATCATCTCATTGCTTCTCATGGAATCTTTTTCTTCTTTAAGTTCTTTCAATTTATATACTTCTACTTCTCTTAATCTAAACAATAGAATTGGATTTACTTTTGAAAGTTCTTTTATTATTTTTTTTAGAAAAAAAATACTTCCGATAAACCATTTTTTTATTTCTTTTGAAACCTTTTGAAGTAATTTTGTTTTTTCTTTGAAAACTGTTAGAACTAGAAAATACTTCTTTTTAAATTTTGCAATTTTTTTTTTGAATTCCTTAAAAATTGGTTTAAAAAAAGAAGGACGTTTTCGGGGCGGACCAAAAGGAAGTTCCGCTTCCATTCCCCAAATTGTTAAAAAACAAAAATCATCTTTTTCTTTTTTCTTTTCCATTAGATCTTTCTGAGAGGATTGTAGTTTGGATTTGTGCCAAGGTTTCAGACAGAAAGGAAACAATATTTTTATCTGAATACCATCTGTCAACCAATTTTTGGGAAATTCTGTTTCGGATAATGGAACACCATTATAGGTACATTTAAGATGTATCTCTCTATTCCATTCCTGGAAATCCTCAGCCCATTCAGGAAGTTCGAATAGGAGTATACGGCCAATATTTTTTGTAATTATTAATAAAGGTAATAGAATACTTTTTCTAAAAATAGATTGAGTTAGTAACATACAACCTCTTACTACTTGCGCAAGTGGAATGCTATCCCAGGCCTCTGCTATCTCTATTCGCACTTTTTCTTTTCTTTTGTTCTTTTCTTTTTTTTCTTCTCTTTTTGTTTGTTCTTTTGCATACTCTACTATGTTGAATGCTTTTCCCTTACCCACCCAATTTTGAAAAAAAAGTTTAATCAATGCGGAGATATCAAAAGAAAAAACAGGGAATTTTTGTAGTCTTTCAAAAAAAAGGAAGGAGTGCACATTTGCTTGAAACAACTCTGAAATAACTATTTTACGCCTTTGAGCTCGCATAGAACCTTTGATTATACCCCGCCGAAAGTCTGATTGTTGTGAATAACGTATCAAAGCCACTTCGTCTATTTCATCGGGCATATTAGTATCGGTAATATTAGAATCACTATTCTCCCTGTTAGCAGTAAAAATCACTACACGTTTGCCCTTTCTTGAACGAATTTGATGATCTATTGGTACGTTTTCTTGATATTCTCCTGACTGTTGTTCTAAATCGGTAATTAATCTGTATGACCGTTGGGGTATTTTTTTACTGATTTTTTTTATCGATTTTCTGCTAATTTTTCGACCATCAAAATTGGTTTGAGTTAAAAAATTTTTAAAACTTTTTGTTCCTTTTTCGGAATCTATTCTTCCTTTTGAAAATAAAAAAGGATCTTTCAGGGTTAGATTGGGAGATCCTGATTCTCTAACAAATTTACTGATGAAAGTTAAAAAATGAAAAATTTCTGTTGATAATGGTTTTTTTTCAAATCTATTTTTTGTCAGTTCAAATTTTCGATAATCGGCATCTGGAAGAAGTATACCATGAATTCGATTTATCTCAAATTTCTCTATGATATTTTCTATTAAAGTATTGTTTAATGTTGAAAGAGAAAGGTTTTTGTAGATTGTTTTACGATATGATCCGTTCAAGAAGGGATCATATACTTTTGATAAGTATTCGTTTGTAGAATCCTCATTACATAATCGAGTTCTTGTTTCCAGTACCCTCAAAGAAAAAGCTTCTTTGTCTAGAGCTTTAATTCGATTTTTAAATTCGTTGTTGAAACTTTTCCCTTTTTCTTTGTTGGTATAAACCCAAGGATTGTAAAATTCATTACA